TGCTGTGTATTATCAACAATTTCCACAGAAGGTGGTAAGATGATGTCTTGAGCAGTTACAGATCCAGGACCCCGGACACAAATAGACGCGTTGCGAATTCCATATAGATTACTTCTCAATACAACTTCTTTCAAATTCATTAAAATTTCATGTACTGCTTCTTGAATCCCTATTAGGGTAGAGTATTCGTGTGGTATTTTCTCAGATTTTGCACGTGTGATACATGTTCCTTCTATTTCGCCAAGCAAAGCTCTTCGCATTGCAATACCTATTGTATCGGCTTGGCCCTTACTAAGCGGAGACAGAATAAAACGTCCATAATAAAGACGCTTACTATCTGCTCTTGATTCAACACACTTCCATTGTAGTGTCCGAGTAGATACTGTGACTTTCTCTCGAACCATAGTAATATTATTTGATCAGATCATTGAATCATTTATTTCTCTTGAAATATCTTCCGTGTTTAGTTCTACACACGCCTTTTTTTCGGAGGTCTACAGCCATTATGTGGCATCGGGGTTACATCTCGTACGAAACTTAATAGTATACCGCTTCTACGAATAGCTCGTAATGCTGCATCTCTTCCAAGACCGGGACCTTTTATCATAACTTCTGCTCGTTGCATACCTTGATCCACTGCTGTACGCATAGCATTTCCTGCTGCGGTTTGAGCAGCAAACGGTGTTCCTCTTCTTGTACCCCTGAATCCACAAGTACCGGCCGAGGACCAAGAAACTACCCGACCCCTTACATCTGTAACAGTCACAATGGTATTGTTGAAACTTGCTTGAACATGAATAACTCCTTTTGGAATTCTGCGTCCACTTTTACGTGAGCTAAGACGCCCGGTTTTGCGTGAACCAATTTTTGGTATAGGTTTTGCCATATTTTATCATCTCATAAATATGAGTCCGAGGTATATGGATATATCCATTTCATGTCAAAACGAATCCTTTATTTTTATTTGTCCTTAGGGTTCTTTAGAGAGTTCTTTTCCAAAGATTAGCCTTGTCTTTGCTTATGTCTCGGGTTGGAACAAATTACTATAATTCGGCCGCGTCTGCGGATCAGTCGACAGTTTTCACAAATTTTACGAACAGAGGCTCTTATTTTCATATTTTTCATTCCTTACCTTAATTATGAATTGATTCTTGGAAGAAACTAAGTTTCCTGAAATGTGGAATCTGGAATTGTATCCTCCTGAAAATAATGTTGAAGGGTAAAATAAAAAACCATCTAATCGATCGAATCCTTCGAATCCTTATTGCGAATTCTATAAATTATGCGTCCTCTAGTTGAATCATAACGACTTACTTCAATTTTGACTCTATCTCCTGGTAGGATCCGTATAAAACTACGCCGGATTCTTCCTGAAACATAACCTAGAATTAGGTCGTCATTATCTAAACGGACCCGGAACATACCATTGGGAAGTGATTCAGTAATTAAACCTTCATGAACCCACTTTTGTTCTTTCATTTGAGGTAAAACCTCCTTGGTGTATCAACTAATGGAGGAAGAGTGATATTAGACAACCCGTCCTTTCGCTTTTTTTTTTCCAAAATAAGAAGTTTCGAATCTAATTCGGATATTAGAAGGATTACCATATATAACACAAAATTTCTCCGCCGATTCTTTCTAATCGAGCCTCTCGGTCTGTCATTATACCTTGAGAAGTAGAAAGGATTACAATTCCCATCCCACCTAAAATTTTAGGAATGCGTTGGTAGTTAGAATATATTCGTAGACCGGGTCGACTTATCCTTTTTAAATTTAAAACAGTTCCATATCGTCCTTTACTATTTCTTCTATGTTGCAGGGTTAAAACCAAAAAGTATTGTTGGTTTTCCCGATGTTTTCTCACATTTTGGATAAAACCTTCTCGTAAAAGTATTTTAACAATGTTTTCCGTGATGTTAGTCGATGCTATTCGAACTGTTCCTTTTCTATTCATGTCAGCATTTCGTATAGAAGTTATTATCTCAGCAATAGTGTCTCTACCCATGATGAACTAAAATTGGTGGTTTCTCAAAATTTGGATATAATAAACATGCTCTTTTTAAATTATTAAAGGTATATACGTGAGACATAATCTACTAATAATTAATCGATTTCATTCAAGTAAATTTGACTCTAACTATAATCGCAATTTCGTTTTATAATACCTCGGGGGCTAATGAAACTATTTTAGTAAAATTTAACTGTCTCAATTCTCGTGCAATCGCACCAAAAATTCTCGTTCCTTTAGGATTTCCTTCTTGATCAATGACAACTGCAGCATTGTCATCATATCGTATTATCATACCGTTATCGCGTTTCAGTTCTTTACAAGTACGTACAATTACAGCTCTGATCACTTCGGATCTTTCTAAAGGCATATTTGGTACTGCTTCTTTGATCACAGCAACAATAATGTCACCAATATGAGCATATCGGCGATTACTAGCTCCTATGATTCGAATACACATCAATTTTCGCGCCCCGCTGTTGTCCGCTACATTCAAAAGGGTCTGGGGTTGGATCATATCATTTTTTAATCTATTTTTAAAATGCAAAAGGGGCGCAGAAAAAAAAAGAAATATTCTTTGTCCAAAAAAGAAACCTGCAATTGTTTTTTGTTAGTCCAAAGGAAAGACTTCTTGCCTTTCATTTTACATTTCTATTCCGAAAGAATAAATTGAGTTTGTATAGGCATTTTGGATGCTGCTATTTGAATAGCTTTTCTGGCTACATTTTCTGCTACTCCCCCTATTTCATAAAGTATCCTACCCGGTTTAACGACAGCTACCCAATATTCGGGGGATCCTTTACCTGACCCCATACGTGTTTCTGCGGGTCTTACTGTAACTGGTTTATCTGGAAATATACGGACCCATATTTTTCCACCACGACGTACATTTCGGGTCATTGCTCGTCTCCCCGCTTCTATTTGTCTAGATGTGATCCAAGTAGGTTCAAGTGCCTGAAGAGCGTATCTACCGAAACAAACACTATTACCTCTATAAGATATTCCCTTCAGTCTTCCTCGATGTTGTTTACGAAATCTGGTTCTTTTGGGGTTATAGTTGATGGTTGTTTCGCAATTCCATCTCTACTCCAGAACTGGACATGAGAGTTTCATCTCATCCAGCTCCTCGCGAATCAAAAGAAAAGAGTGATAAATCGTTAATTAATATATCCATATATGTAAGTAATGAATAATACATTGAATCCCTGGATTCTTTCAAATTTTATCTAGTTTATTTCAAATTCTTCTAGACTTTTTTTGATATATAACTAAATAAACTTTTTTTTGATATATAACTAAATAAACTAAATATATATATTTATATTTCTAGTTATAGATACTTCGTATTTTTATGGATCAGCTTTTTTTTTAACGAATTTTGACTTTCCGTTTTTTTTTAATCATATCGGATCGCGTAAAATTGAACAATCCAATAAAATCAAATTTTCGCGGGCGAATATTTACTCTTTCAATATCTAGTTCAGTTGTTGGGTTAGCCTATGACTTTTTAGAATCAATGAAAAGGTTCCTGGTTCGTTCCGCCATCCCACCCAATGAATCATTAGGATTCATGTTCAAGAGAATCTTCTGCATTCATGGGTTCCATCGTTCCCATCGCTTCTCTATTAATGGTTAGGTCTGAATTTGACAATGGAGCTTTTCGTGGATTTTGTTCTTGAGTCAATCCTCTTAATCTTTCTTGGCTCGAAGCTCTTTTTGTTGTTCTATCAACAAATTAGGGATGAATCTCAATATTGATGCTTTATTAGATACATTGTTTTTTCTGCGATTATTTAGAGACCTTACATATTAGATTGGAATCATATATCATTGCTATTTTCTCTCTCTTTCTCTCACCATTCCACTTATCCATATCCTTAGTAAATTGCGCTTTACAATTCAAACTCATAATCCAATTTGGTTTTCTGTATTATGCAAAAAAGAGTTCAGTTGCTACAATGATATGACCAATAGATCCTATCGTAATTGTTTCTTTTGATCCAGATAATGCGAAGCGATGGGTTGGTTATTAGTTCGATAGTTCTTAGTTGATACTATGAATCAGTCTTTTTTTTTTTATAACCTTCAAAAAATTAACGAGTCACACACTAAGCATAGCAATTATATCAAATTATTAATCTACTTTTTATTCAACCCTATAGAATTGTCGAAGTTTTATTTTTTGTTTGACTTGATTAGATAAAGAATGAAATAGTTTTTCTTCAATCATTAGATAGAACAGAAACGAAAATGAAGGTTTATTGTGCTTTGTCTACAAATATCCAAATTTTGATCCCTAATACCCCATAGATAGTTCGAACTGGATAGGAACAATAATCAATTTTTGCTCGAATTGTTTGTAGGGGAACCCTACCTTCTCGAATCCATTCAACACGTGCAATTTCTTTTCCGTCAATACGACCCGCAATTTGTATTTGAATTCCTTTTGTATCTGCCTGTTCAGTCAATTCAATAGCTTTTTTCATCGCCTTACGAAATGAAACTCTATTTTTTAATTGTCCAGCTATAAATTCTGCAAGAATGGTAGGGTTTCCATAAGGTTTTGCAATTCTTGTAATAGAAATGTTAAGTTTACGGTTTACACAATTTAATTCTTTTTGTACATTCATCTGTAATTCTTCGAGTCTGCGTGATTTACCTTCTATTAATAACTTCGGGAATCCCATATAGATTATGATTTGAATCAGATCGATTCTTTTTTGAATCTCTATATGTGCAATTCCCTCGACACCAGAAGCTAGTCTCAGATTTTTTTGTACATAATTTTTGATAAAATCTCGTATTTTTTTATCTTCCTGTAAACCCTCAGAATAGTTTTTTGCTTGTGTAAACCAAACGGAATGATGACTTTGGGTTGTACCAAGTCTGAAACCAAGTGGATTTATTTTTTGTCCCATGCTCCCTCACTACTATACATATCTGGATACGACATATTCGTGTATTTATTTATATACATTCTTTATTTTTTTAC